TGGATATAGTAAGTCTCGCTTGGGCTGCTTTAATGGTAGTCTTTACATTTTCCCTTTCACTCGTAGTGTGGGGAAGAAGTGGACTTTAGAAGTACTACTAATTGAGTTGAGGAATCAAACTGTATCAATTGTTTTATAGATCGTTCTGCAACGCGTTTTGAACTATTTAAAATCAAAATATCTTAATTTCCAATTCCATTGGAGTCCAATGGAGTAATGTATGATAGGAATCATACTCTTTCAATCAAAGAACTATTTCAATGATTCCCATGTTTGTATTTCGAAAGGAAAGGGATCCAGATGATTGGAAATTTTTTCCAATCTAATTCTTCTGAAATTTTCTATTTCAATTAAGGGGCTCTTACTATCCTTATAGATTAGATGGATACTGAGGAAGACCGGACCTTTTTTTGATCCCTCTTTACTCTTCAAAGAAGAAGTCGTTTTGTTAAGTGTATACGCACTTTCTATGAGAAATGATATAGACATAGTGGTTGTCTAACGAGAGACTATGCAATAATAAGATCTTGCCTCGGGCGAGTCACATATTGCGCATTTACCGCTGGGTTTCTAATTTTAGAAAGGAGATTTTTTCTTTATCGACTTATTTCATATCATGGTTCGGGCGTTAAAAATCGGTGAGGTTTACTCTTCCTTTTCGAAATCCGAAGAAGTGCCCGTGGGCCTCCTGTCAATAGTTTGTCAATAGTTAAATCAATTATTTCTTCGGAATACTAAAAAAAAGATTACTACGCGATTTTAGTAATCTATATGCCCATATCGTTTTTCAATCATTGATTCTTTCCATAAATACCGATATTCAGATTGGAAATCATAAAAAATCTAGTAATTCGAATCATAATTAGAATTATAAGATAAGAGTTAAGACGATTATTTCAGATTGATCGGAACAAGTAGATGTAGCAAATAAATAGAATTGGGTGCTATGTCAATTCCATACAATATAGGGAATTTATATACACATATATGAAGAGAATATTGTAGATTGATCTATATAAAATGAAGCCTCTATCTTTATTCTAGAGTAGAACTTTATAGACTAAGAGATAGATAGTATGGTAAGAAATAAATAGATGAATCTTTCTTTCTTACCATACTATCGAATTCATAAAATACTGCCGATTATAGTCCGCTCATTTCATTTAAGACGCGAAATTGGAATCCTTTTCATTTCATTTTACTTCGTCCATTTTTGATAAGAACTCAGAAGGAAAGTTTCATTCAAATGAATTTGAAAATTGAATTGAATTAATCATTTTGACTGACTGTTTTTACGTAAATGATAAGTAGAAAAGCGGTAGGAACTAGAATGAATAGTGCAGTCGCAATAAATGCAAGAATATTGACTTCCATAATCTCATCGGTTTTTTTACTTCGCAATAACTCGGGATTTAATCCCATAGAGATGATAAATCTTTTTTCTGTAAATTCAATGAATGAATTACCTCTCGACGATCTTGAATCCGATCAATATCATGAATAACAATATCTGAGCTATCAAATCAATTCGTCGTCGAGACTTGAATAGTATAACATAGGAAGTTCTTTTATCCATACCGAATCCAAATTTGGATTCCTGACCCAATCAATCCAAAATTCCTTTATTTATCATTTGTTTCCCTTCTTTTTTCTATAACCTACCTTACGTCTTCCTTGTACAATCATCAGATGAAGTATTATCAGATTGCCCTTCCACTTCGATTAGTCACATAGTTACAAACCCAAACAAACAAGAAAAGCGAAATGGAAAAAAAAAGAGTTAAGTTCTAAACTCCTTGTGATTTTTTGGAAGACGAAGACAAAGAAGTTTGATAAAGATGAGGCCGGTATAAAAGATCTAATATCACTATTTTAGGGTTTGTTATTTCTTCGATGGGACCCTAAAAAAAAAATGGAAAAATAGGAAAGAAAAAAAGCCCCTTTGTTTTGGAAATTGAATTCTGCCCCCTGACATCCTTTCATAGAAAGGTAGAAATTAATTGATGTATTTATTGGATCCGTCGGGACTGACGGGGCTCGAACCCGCAGCTTCCGCCTTGACAGGGCGGTGCTCTGACCAATTGAACTACAATCCCAGGGAAATAAGGGATCTAGCAGAAAATTTTATTCTTTTTTTATCTTCGTATTTCGTATGGGGTATTTCGGAAGGACAGGGGGGTTATACCATCTCATGGTAGATTGGCGAATTATTGGGCCGAGCTGGATTTGAACCAGCGTAGACATATTGCCAACGAATTTACAGTCCGTCCCCATTAACCGCTCGGGCATCGACCCAGGAAGAATCCACTTTAGGCTTATTGGTAATCCATGATCAACTTCGTTTCGTAGTACCCTACCCCCAGGGGAATTCGAATCCCCGCTGCCTCCTTGAAAGAGAGATGTCCTAAACCACTAGACGATGGGGGCCGACTTGCCCAACCGCCCTCATACTATGATCATAGTATGAACAGTTTTTTGAAATTGTCAATATAATGGAATG